TACATGAAGCCACGATTCGATAAATATATCGAAATCTTATTCGATAGGTAAGATCGAATTTAATTCCGTTTTGGAATCAAAGAAAAATATTGAAAATGGCTTTGTGATTTGGAATAAAAGTTTCCCTCTCTATGAACGAAGAGAATAGTCAATTTATTCCTATCTATTCTATGGAATAGCTCGGAACACAAAAATTGAATCGGAAATATCGACAAATTTATGCGGAGTCTAAAGAAAAAAAAAGTCAACTGTTCCAATTTAATTTCTATCAAATTTAAATATCAGAATAGCGTATATAGTCATGATTCAATAAGTTAGGTCCACTTACTTTTTCATTTGTTAATTTCGTTCCAACGGATTTTATTCAAAAAATAGAAAATAGGAATATTTGGTGATTCGAGAGACGACTTATCTTATCTTATAATTATTCATTATAATGAATAAAAGTTCAACTTTATAACTACAGTTATAATATAGTATAACTTATTATACTTATACAGTTGTTTACTTTTGACGTTATGACTTTAAAAATATCAACAAACAATATCTCTATTCCCTATCAAATAGAAATATGATGGCCTTTTATGAAAAAACTAAACTCAAAATAAAGCCCCTTATCGGATTTGAACCGATGACTTACGCCTTACCATGGCGTTACTCTACCACTGAGTTAAAGGGGCCTTTTTAGTCAATTCTTGACATAGTCACTATGTATATACATAGAAAATGTATCTATGTACATATATTAGGACGGAAAGATCCTTTTGAATCTAATTTCTAATTAGAATTATTAGATTCTATTGACAATTTCAAAAAACTGTTCATACTATGAACATAAACAGTTGGGCATGTATGCCCCCATCGTCTAGTGGTTCAGGACATCTCTCTTTCAAGGAGGCAGCGGGGATTCGACTTCCCCTGGGGGTAGGGTACTACAAAAGGAAGTTGATCATGAATTATCAATAAGCCTAAAATAGATTCTTCCTGGGTCGATGCCCGAGCGGTTAATGGGGACGGACTGTAAATTCGTTGGCAATATGTCTACGCTGGTTCAAATCCAGCTCGACCCAATAATTCGCTCATTCGCTATGAGATGAAGATATTTGTCCTCTAGAAATGGCCGATACGCGGAATAAACAAGTCAAATTTTCTGCTATATATTCTCTTATATACTTTATTTTTTTTATTTGTTTGCTCGATTTAGTTTTTCCGGGAAATTTTGATCATGATAATGATCTAGATTTATATCATGACCTTAAGCTTATTATTAAGCTTAATCTTTAAGTATAAATACTTAATATTAAATGAAAGTATTTATACTTAATAATAAAATAAGGAAGAAGACTCCTTTTCTTTATTGAAAGATTGATTCTCAATCGATTTGAAAATTTGAAATAAGGAAAAATTACTAGTAATTCGTGTGGTTTTCACTAAAGTGCATATTCATGTGGATATCAAAATAGTCCTTGCGTCTCTGCTCCAACACGAAAATTGAAATTCGAAATGTTTTGAATCAAATCATAAAAAAAAAATCGATACTCTATACCTCAGTTTCCGGGGATTGTAGTTCAATTGGTCAGAGCACCGCCCTGTCAAGGCGGAAGCTGCGGGTTCGAGCCCCGTCAGTCCCGACGGATCCAATAACCAATAAATAAAATATATCAATTCCACTTTCTGGGAGATGGAAGACAATAGAATTTCACTCTCAATAGGGATTCTTATTTCTTTTCTTTTTCATTTATTTCTCATCCTGAAAATTTTCATTACTTCAGCCAGGACTGATTACTGGGAGAGATATGTGGATTAGTACTAGTATATATAATTTTCCATTTTTTATTGATAAGATCCTATTTAGGATTCCAAGTTTCGAATTCCAAGTCCAAAAGATACCATATTGATTGGGTCTGTTCTTGCGCCTATCTAATGGAATAGAGTCCCATATGCTTTTCGGGAGTACATACACATATAGAATTCGTTTCTTGTACATCTTGTACAATAGACAATTTTTTTTTCTTTTTATTTTTTATTATAGTTATACTGACAAAATACTTTTCAGATTAATCCTATCTCTCCTTCTGTCTCCGATTTTCCACCATCTCAATCATTAAGACTAACTAATTTCAATTTGAAACATTCTATCTCATTCAAATTACACGTTGAACTTTTCATATATGTGCACTAGTACTAACCTAAGAAAAGAGGGGAGGATATTAATAAAAGAAAGATCAAAGTTGGTTTTTGGGGTTTGGCAACCAATAGGAGTGGAAAAGTGATCAGATGAGACTTCATCAGATGATTGATTGTACAAGGAAGACAGTAGGTTATGAAAAAAAAAATAGAATTCCTTATTTATCATTCTATTTTTTTTTTTTTTTTGATTCAGTATGGATAAAAGATCTTCCTATGTTATACTATTCAATTCGCGACGGCGAATTGATATGATAGCTCAGATATTGTTATTCATGATATTAATCCGATTCAATATCATTAAGATGGAATTCATCCCATTGAATTTACAGGCGAAATTCTTATCATCTCTATGGGATTAAATCCCGAGTTATTGCGAAGTAAAAAAAAACGATGAGATTATGGAAGTAAATATTCTCGCATTTATTGCTACTGCACTCTTCATTCTAGTTCCTACAGCCTTTTTACTTATTATCTATGTAAAAACGGTCAGTCAAAATGATTAATTTGAATGAGACTTGATTTCTTTGATTAAAATAAAAAAATAGAAAGTCCAATTTCATTTCTTAAATGAGACGAGCAGGCTAGAATTAGCAGTATTCGATGAAATTTTATAGTATGGTAGAAAGATTCATATGTTTCGTTCTACCATACTATCTATTAGATTGGTGTTTTTTTTTTGTTTTTTGTAGTGTAGAAAGTTGTACTAGAATTGAATTCTATTTCTATTAAAGTAAAGTAAAGTAAAGATATCGACTTAATTTAATATAGATCAATCTAGAATATGTATCTTCATATATGTTAGGTATATAGTGATCCCAATTCTATTTTTCTGCTACATCTATTTGATTGATTTGTATTGATTCTGATCAATCCGAAATAATCGAAAGGCAACTCAACTCTTATTTATATTTTACAGTTTGAATTCCTAGATTTCCTATTATTTCAAATATAAATCCCAGCATCCACCGAAAGAATCAAAGAAAGAAAAATGATATGGGTATGGCCTATATTAATAAAAAAAACCAACTTAGTAATGTTTTTTTATCATTCCCAAGAACTAAGAAATAAAGTAATTCAATTGATTGACTGGTTGATAAATGATCCAAAGAATTCTATGGTATGGAAATTTCTTCGAATAATAAACCTCATTAATTTGTAATACTTAAACCATGATATGAAATGAGTCGATTTTCGAAAATAAGAAAACAAGTGATAAGTGCCAAATATGCGACTCGCCCAAGTCAAGATCTTATTATGTGTATATCTTGTTGAACAACTACTATGTCTATGTTCTTTCCTCTAGAAAGTACGTATATCCTTAAATATATATTATATTAAATTAATAACAGAACGGCTTTCTCTTGGATGAGGAAAACAAAAGAAAAGGGGTCTCTTGTTCCCCATTCATTGTCCTTGGATAAGAGTCCGTTCGGCGAAATAGAGAATTTAGGAAAAATTCGTTTGAAATAAATTTCCTATCATCTCTATCTCCTTTCAAAATGGAAACATAGGAATTATTGAAATACCTCTTTGATTGACATTTTTTTCTTTAAAAACACTTTGCGGAACGATCTACAAAACAATTTGATACAGTTTGATTCCTCAACTCAAAACTCAATTCGAATTAGTTAAGTAGTCTTTCTAGAGTCCACTTCTTCCCCATACTACAAGTGAAAGGGAAAATGAAAAGACTACCATTAAAGCAGCCCAAGCAAGACTTACAATATCCATGTGAATTATGTCCCCTATCTCTATGAATATGAAGGAATTATTCCATTATTGTTCATTAATAATAGTGAAATCAGTGGTACAGAGTCAAAAAAGGATTTTTATTTCGGACTATTAATTTAATGAACCAATCCAATAAAGACACATACATATAAAAAATTCCTATACGATTTTTAACAGTTTATTCGACTCTTGACCGGTGGAAAAGAAGTTCTTTTTGAACTTTTTCTATTCGATAAAAAAAAAAGCCAGTTATCCAATCGAATACCTGAGTACTCAGAGACTCTTTTGATTTGAGTTTGGATACAAAACATATTCCGCTTTTCCACAATTACTAACTACTAATTAGTTAGATATCACCTCCGGCTATCCAATCGAATTCAAGGTCCAGTCAGTAACCAACCCACTAGTAGTGGAAGGTCTATCAAGACCTCTTGATTCTCTTCCATTACTTACTATAATCTTTCCTTAAATCCTAGGCTAAAAAAACTTTCACTTTTCATTTCCAGATGCTTAGAATCAAGTACGTATCAAGAGACCCCGCCTCCCCTTCGGCTGGGGAACAATTCGGTGAGTTATAGATTATATCAGTCAATAAGTGATTTCGAGTCTTTTATTAATAAAAATCAGGCGACACCCGGATTTGAACTGGGGAAAAAGGATTTGCAGTCCTCCGCCTTACCACTCGGCCATGCCGCCAAAACGATACAAAATAGATGAAAATATTACCTCTTTTGGATGGATTACTGAACTTATTTTTTTTATTGTACTTTCATTTTGAATCCCTTTTCCTTAATTCCCTTCCTACTAAAAAAAACGTTTCCTTTTTATTTTGATTGGATCCATACCTTTGCAAATATATAGACTTTCAGTCACAAAAGTAAAAATTCATGATAAAATGGAACCATTAACTATTGACTTGAATGCGAATTCATGAACGATTCTTCGATTTTGATTTCCAATTATGTTTCCCTAATGACATAAGAAAATCCAAATGATAACTAATCAGTATTGCGTCTTTTCAATAAAAAAAAAATCTTTACTTTTTTTCATTCTCAATTTCAATTATAACAACAATTATG